AGAAGTAGAAGTATATGACTCGAGTGAAACTAAAAAAGAAAGAGATCCCATAATCAGCAATCAGATGATTCATGAATCATTTAGTCAAATTGCATCTCCAGGTTGGACAAATTCTTCATTGACAGAAAAAAAAATGAAGGATCTGACTGATAGAACAAATACAATTAGAAATCAAATAGAAAGAATTACAAAAGAGAAAAAAAAAGTAACTCCAGAAATAAATATTAGTCTTAACAAAACAAGTTATAATGCTAAAAGATTAGAAAAATGGCAAATATTAAAAAGAAGAAATGCTCGATTAATCTCTAAATTACCTTTTCTTTTTAAATTTTTCATTGAAAGAATCCACACAAATATATTTTTATCTATCATTAATATTCCCAGAATGAAGAGAAAATTATTTCTTGAATCAACAAAAAAAATTATGAATAAATCCATTTACAATAATGAAACAAGTCAAGAAATAATTAATAAAAAAAATCAAAATCCACTTGAGTTTATTTCGACTATAAAAAAGTCACTTTATAATATTAGTAATAGTAAGACAAATTCACATATTTTTTATGACTTATCGTACTTATCACAAGCATATGTATTTTACAAATTATCACAAACCCCAGTTATTAACTTGTATAAATTGAAATCATTTCTTCAATATCAAGGAATCCCTTTTTTTCTTAAGCCTGAAATAAAGGATTCTTTTGAAACACAAGGAATAGTTCATTCTAAATTAAGGGATAACAGACTTCCGAGTTCTGAAATGAATCAATGGAAAAACTGGTTAAGAGGGCATTATCAATACGATTTATCTCAGATCAGATGGTCTAGATTAATACCACAACAATGGCGGAATAGAGTTTATCAACGTCGTATGGTTAAAAGGAAAAATTTCAGCAAATGGAGTTTATATGAAAAAGACCAATTAATTGATTACAAAAAAGAAAATATTTTGGAAGTCTATTCATTATTGAATCAAAAAGATAATTTTCAAAAATACTATAAATATGATCTTTTATCATATAAATCTATTAATTCTGAAAATAAAAAGGACTCATTTATTTCTAGATCGCCGTTTGAAGGAAATAAGAATCAAGAGATTTCTTATAATTACAACACATATAAAGACACTTTTTTTGATATGCTGAGGAGTATCCCTATCAATAATTATCTAGGAAAGGGCGATATTCTATATATGGAAAAAACCCCCGATAGGAAATATTTGGATTGGAAAATTATCAATTTTGATCTTAGACAAAAAGTCGATATTGAGGCCTGGATCACGATCGATGCCAATAGTAATCAAAATACTCAGATTGTTACTAATAATTATCAAATAATTGATAAAAAAAATATTTTTTATCTTATGATTCCAGAAATGAATTTACCAAACTCCCCAAAAGTCTTTTTTGATTGGATGGGGATGAATGAAAAAATACTAAAGCGTCCCATATTGAATCTGGAATTTTGGTTCTTCCCAGAATTTTTGTTACTTTATAATACATATAAAACGAAATCTTGGTTTATACCAAGCAAATTACTTCTTTTAAATTTGAATAGAAATGAAAATCAAAATCAAAAGATTAATGAAAAGCAAAAGGGAAGTTTTTTGATACCATCGAATAAAAAAATAAAGAATCGAAATCAAGAAGAAAAAAAAACCACAAGCCAAGGGGATCTTGGATCCGTTCTTTCAAACCAACAAAAAGATATTGAAGAAGATTATGCGAGATCGGACATGAAAAAAGGTAAAAAGAAAAAACAATACAAAAGTAACACGGAAGCAGAACTAGATTTGTTCCTGAAACGTTATTTGCTTTTTCAATTGAGATGGGACGATACTTTGAATCAAAGAATAATCAATAATATTAAGGTATATTGTTTCCTGCTTAGACTAATAGATCCAAGAAAAATTTCTATATCCTCGATTCAAAGGGGAGAAATGAGTTTGGATATAATGCTGATTCAGAAGAATTTAACTCTTCCAGAATTGATGAAAAGGGGAATATTTATTATCGAACCCATTCGTCTGTCTGTAAAAAACGACGGACAGTTTATTATGTATCAAACCATCGGTATTTTGTTGGTTCATAAGAGTAAGCACCAAACTAATCAAAGATACCGAGAGCAAAGATATGTTGCTAAGAATAATTTGGATGAATCTATTCCACCACATGAAAGAATAACAAGAAATAGAGACAAAAATCATTTGGATTTGCTTGTTCCTGAAAATATTTTCTCATTTAGGCGTCGTAAAAAATTAAGAATTCTAATTTGTTTCAATTCAAAGAATAGGAATGATGTAGATAGAAATCCTGTATTTTGCAACGAAAAGAATAGCAGCCAAGTTCTAGGTGACAGTAATTACCTTGATAGAGAGACAAATCAATTAATTAAATTGAAGTTCTTTCTTTGGCCTAATTATCGATTAGAAGATTTAGCTTGTATGAATCGCTATTGGTTTGATACCAATAATGGCAGTCGTTTCAGTATGTTAAGGATACATTTGTATCCACGATTGAAAATTCGTTGATAGTACATTTTTCCTATATATCCTCTACTATATAGGATATATGAAAGCAAATAAATACACACATCACACGTCCTGTCTTACATTTCATTCTAAATAATACTAAATGAATAATGTATCAATTCGATCTAGAAATGAATCAACAGAACCCTCTTCATTTTAGGTCTAAATTCTTCGCTTTTGTGAATACGAAAATGTGCCAATCCTTTTCTCTCCCTATCTAAATCTAATTTTCAATTGGATTGATTCATTTGAATTGATAAAATTAGGAGTTCATAAAGAAATTTGAATTATATTATTGTATATACCACATTAAAATGAATGACATTATTATTACTGATCGGTAAAATCCATATCTGTAAAAAGGGAGAGGAGGCTTTTTTTTATGGTAAGAAATTCATTCATTTCGGTTATTTCTCAAAAAGAAAATGAAGAAAACAGAGGGTCTGTTGAATTTCAAGTATTCAGTTTCACCACTAAGATAAGGAGACTTACTTCACATTTGGAATTGCACAAAAAAGACTATTCATCTCAGAGAGGTTTGCGAAAAATTTTGGGAAAACGTCAACGATTACTGGCTTATTTGTCAAAAAAAAATAGAGTACGTTATAAAGAATTAATTGATCGGTTGGATATTCGAGAGACAAAAACTCGTTAATTTAAAGAGTGATATCATTTGAACTTATGCGTTTCAATTTTGATGAACTTCTTTTTACTTTCAGCAATTCATGGAAGAATGACTCGGTAAAAAACTTATGATTGCACCAACTACAAGAAAAGACCTCATGATAGTCAATATGGGTCCTCACCACCCATCAATGCATGGTGTTCTTCGACTTATCGTTACTCTCGATGGTGAAGATGTTATTGACTGTGAACCAATATTGGGTTATTTACACAGAGGAATGGAGAAAATTGCGGAAAACCGAACAATTATACAATATTTGCCTTATGTAACACGTTGGGATTATTTAGCTACTATGTTCACAGAAGCAATAACCGTAAATGGACCCGAACAACTAGGCAATATTCAAGTACCTAAAAGGGCTAGCTATATCAGAGCCATTATGTTGGAGTTGAGTCGTATAGCTTCTCATTTGTTATGGCTTGGTCCTTTTATGGCAGATATTGGGGCACAGACCCCTTTCTTCTATATTTTTCGAGAACGAGAATTGATATATGACCTATTCGAAGCTGCCACCGGTATGCGAATGATGCATAATTATTTTCGTATCGGAGGAATAGCTGCTGATCTACCTCATGGATGGATAGATAAATGTTTGGATTTTTGCGATTATTTTTTAACAGGGGTTGCTGAATATCAAAAGCTTATTACACGGAATCCTATTTTTTTAGAACGAGTTGAGGGCATAGGCATTATTGGAGGAGAAGACGCACTAAATTGGGGTTTATCAGGACCAATGCTACGAGCTTCCGGAATACAATGGGACCTTCGTAAAGTTGATCATTATGAGTGTTACGACGAATTTGATTGGGAGGTTCAATGGCAAAAAGAAGGGGATTCATTAGCTCGTTATTTAGTACGAATCAGTGAAATGACAGAATCCATAAAAATTATCCAACAGGCTCTGGAAGGAATTCCAGGGGGGCCCTTTGAGAATTTAGAAATCCGACGCTTTGATAGAGTAAAAGATGCTGAATGGAATGATTTTGAATATCGATTTATTAGTAAAAAACCTTCTCCAACTTTTGAATTGCCCAAACAAGAACTTTATGTAAGAGTCGAAGCACCAAAAGGAGAATTGGGAATTTTTCTGATAGGAGATCAGAGTGTTTTTCCTTGGAGATGGAAAATTCGCCCACCCGGTTTTATCAACTTGCAAATTCTGCCTCAGTTAGTTAAAAGAATGAAATTGGCTGATATTATGACGATACTAGGTAGTATAGATATCATTATGGGAGAAGTTGATCGTTGAAATGATAATTGATAATACAACAGAACTACAAGCCATCCATTCGTTTTCCAGATTGGAATTCTTAAAAGAAGTCTATGGGATCATATGGGTGCTTGTCCCTATTTTGACTCTTGTATTAGGAATCACACTAGGTGTACTAGTAATTGTTTGGTTAGAAAGAGAAATATCTGCAGGGATACAACAACGTATTGGACCTGAATACGCCGGCCCCTTGGGAATTCTTCAAGCTCTAGCAGATGGGGTAAAACTACTTTTCAAAGAGAATCTTTTTCCATCTAGAGGGGATACTCGTTTATTCAGTATCGGACCATCCATAGCAGTCATATCCATTTTACTAAGTTATTCAGTAATTCCTTTTGGTTATCGCCTTATTCTAGCCGATCTTAGTATTGGTGTTTTTTTATGGATCGCTGTTTCAAGTCTTGCTCCCGTTGGACTTCTTATGTCGGGATATGGATCAAATAATAAATATTCCTTTTTAGGTGGTTTAAGAGCTGCTGCTCAATCAATTAGTTATGAAATACCATTAACTCTAT